AATAAATATTTGCTACTTGACAATCTAAAAGCGGATTTTCAAATACTTCAATATTTTTTAATGGATGAAAATGGGAGAATTTATAATCCTGATCCATGCAGTAACAGGATTTGGAATCCATTCAATTCGAATTGGTATTGTCTCCATCACGATTATTGTGACGAAAGATCAACAATAATTAGCCTTGGACAGTTTTTTTGTGAAAATCTATCTATATCTCAATATGGGACGCCTCTCAAATCTGGCCAGGTTCTGATTATTCATGTTGACTTTTTAGTAATAAGATCTGCTAAGCCCTATTTGGCTATTCCGGGAGCAACCGTTCATGGTCATTATGGAGAAATAATGTACGGAGGAGATCCTTTACTTACATTTCTATATGAAAAATCAAGATCTAGTGATATAACGCAGGGTCTTCCAAAAGTAGAACAAGTCTTAGAAGCGCGTTCGGTTGATTCAATATCAATGAACTTAGAAAAGAGGGTTGAGGGTTGGAACGAATCTATAACAAGAATTCTTGGGATTCCTTGGGGATTCTTGATTGGCGCTGAGCTAACCATATCGCAAAGTCGGATTTCTTTGGTTAATAAGATTCAAAGGGTTTATCGATCCCAGGGAGTGCAGATCCATAATAGGCATATAGAAATTATTGTACGTCAAATAACATCAAAAGTGTTGGTTTCAGAAGAGGGAATGTCTAATGTTTTTTCACCTGGCGAGCTAATTGGGTTGTTGCGTGCGGAACGAACAGGGCGTGCGTTGGAAGAAGCGGCCTGTTATCGAGCCGTCTTTTTGGGAATAACGAGGGCGTCTCTGAATACTCAAAGTTTCATATCCGAAGCGAGTTTTCAAGAAACTGCTCGAGTTTTAGCAAAGGCGGCTCTACGAGGTCGTATCGATTGGTTGAAGGGTCTGAAAGAAAATGTTGTTCTGGGGGGTATGATACCGGTTGGTACCGGATTCAAAGGATTAGTGCACCCTTCCAGCCAACACGGCGACATTTCGTTGGAAACGAAAACTAAGAATCTATTCGAAGGGGGTATGAGAGATATTTTGTTCTACCACAAAGATTTTTTTTCTTCTTGTATTCCAATTCCAAAGAATTTTCATGAGATAGATATATCAGAACAATAATTGACAGAATTTATTGATTCCTAAGAAGGGATTCATCCTTTTCATTTCACTTTCACTACCTACTCTTCTTATAAAAAAGAACTAAGGAATAGAAAGGAAGTCATCGCTCGGACCGTGTATCCATGTTAAATCTCCGGTAGAAGGTTCCTTCGGAACAATTTTTTATTTCAGGGTACCTCGTCTCTTAAACAAAAAGAGAAAGTGTGGGGAGAAATGACAAGAAGATATTGGAACATCCAATTAGAAGAGATGATCAAAGCAGGAGTGCATTTTGGTCATGGTACTAAGAAATGGAATCCTAGAATGGCACCTTACATATTGACAAAACGTAAGGGTAGGCATATTACCAATCTTACGAGAACTGCTCGTTTTTTATCAGAAGCTTGTGATTTACTTTTTGATGCATCAAGTAGGAGAAAACAATTCTTACTAGTTGGTACCAAAATCATAGCAACTGATTTAGTAGCATCGGCTGCAATAAGGGCGCGATGTCATTATGTTAATAAAAAATGGCTCGGTGGTATGTCAACGAATTGGTCCACTACGAAAACGAGACTTCAAAAGTTCAGGGACCTGAGAGCGGAACAAAAGAGGGGAAGATTCAACCGTCTTCCTAAAAGAGATGCAGCAATGTTGAAGAGACAATTATCTCACTTGCAAAGATATCTGGGTGGCATCAAATATATGACGGGGGTGCCTGATATTGTAATTATCCTTGATCAGCACGAAGAATATACCGCTCTTCGAGAATGTATCACTTTGGGAATTCCAACAATTTGTTTAATCGATACAAATTGTGACCCGGATCTCGCAGATCTTTCGATTCCCGCCAATGATGACGCTAGGGCGTCAATCCGATTCATTCTTAAAAAACTCATATCTGCAATTTGTGAGGGCCGTTCTAGCTATATAAGAAATTGTTGATTAATAATAAGATAAGTCAATTACTTCAGGAACTCCATGGATTTATCGAATTGGTTACAATTTCTGAATATAACAAAAGAGAAAAAAAGCGCCGGGAATAGTCTGTAATTACTGGGTATCCGAAATATATAAGTGGGTGAGTCGAGAAAGAGATGGTTGAATCAAAATAATGGCTTTTTAAGTTCTATTTCTGTAAGAGGTCAATATGAATCTTCTACCATCTTCCGTCAACACACTAAAAGGGCTATATGATATATCCGGTGTCGAAGTAGGCCAGCATTTTTATTGGCAAATAGGGGGTTTCCAAGTACATGCCCAAGTACTTATCACTTCTTGGTTCGTAATGGCTATCTTACTAAGTTCCGCCACTATAGCCGTTCGAAATCCGCAAACCATTCCTACCGACGGTCAGAATTTCTTCGAATATGTCCTTGAATTCGTTCGAGACTTGAGTAAAACCCAAATTGGAGAAGAATATGGTCCTTGGGTTCCCTTTATTGGAACTATGTTCTTATTTATTTTTGTTTCTAACTGGTCGGGGGCTCTTTTACCTTGGAAAATCATACAATTACCTCATGGGGAGTTAGCCGCGCCCACCAATGATATAAATACTACGGTTGCTTTAGCTTTACCTACGTCAGTGGCATACTTCTATGCGGGTCTTACAAAAAAGGGATTGGGTTATTTTGCTAAATACATTCAACCCACTCCAATCCTTTTACCTATTAACATCCTAGAAGATTTCACAAAACCCTTATCGCTGAGTTTTCGACTTTTTGGGAATATATTGGCCGATGAATTGGTAGTTGTTGTTCTTGTTTCTTTAGTACCTTCAGTGGTTCCTATACCTGTCATGTTCCTTGGATTATTTACAAGTGGTATTCAAGCTCTTATTTTTGCAACTTTAGCCGCGGCTTATATAGGAGAATCCATGGAGGGTCATCATTGACTAGCTTTGCTTTTTTTTTTACGTTATCGCAATGCAATGTACGGATAATATATACAAATAGAATAGAGTATATACGATCTAGAATAGTAGTCAAAAAAGGCAAAAAGATTATTTATTATTATTGATATAGTAAAAATAGTAAAAAAGGGAAAGGGATCTCAAAGAGTTTTTTCCTAGGATTCCCTTTTTTTTGACCGATTTCTGTCATATCCCTTCCAATGAATATTCTATTTTGATTTGTTCAGTCAATCACACTATGACGATTTATTATTTGTATTTTGTATTAAGAAGTCTTATCTTATCTAGTCCCGGCATGCTATTCTATTAAACAAAAAACGCGGTTTTACAGTCCCACTTCCTTTGAGTTTCAACGATTGGTCAAAATTCAAATGAATTGCGTGCAATTAGATATCAAATCTTTCTATTCTAGGGAATGATTCATACAAATGAATTTGTCTCTTTTCTCTTTGTAGTCATGCGGGATAATGATAAAGAAAAGTAAACGAATATGAACTTCATAAAAATAGGTTAGGGGGTCGAACTAAGTATATGGAATGGCTATAAACCAACTCTTATCTATCTTTAGAAAAAGGATAAAATCTCGTGGCCCGTGGAATAGAAGATCGAAATCTTTGGTTTACGTTATGGAAGAAACACGTGTATATGGGATAGTAGATAGTGACTAGTTATCTATATGAACGACCTATATCTCTTTTGTCCTTCCCCACACCATACCATGAATTTCGATGGGGATTCCAATAGAATAGAAAGTCCCTCTTTTTCGTTTGGGCCGAATGAATAAACAGACGAAAGCAGGCATATCGAATCAAAGAGAAAGGATGAAGAAATGAAAGAGGGCTTTCGGAATAAAGAAATGGAAGACCCAGAACCCTATGAATTGATAAAAAAACTCCACGGATAGGAATGAAAAATGAGATATCCAAGTTGTTCTGACGATTCCATATTCTCATTACTTGAATTTTCACTCATAGGTCTTAGTTATTTCGACCGGCTCGATCTTACTTTAGGAGTGGAAGGAAGAATAAGTCATAATTCAATGGTTTATTGTATCATTAACCATTTCTTTCTTTTTTGCAAGGAACTTACCATGAATCCACTGATTGCTGCCGCTTCCGTTATTGCTGCTGGATTGGCCGTAGGGCTGGCTTCTATTGGACCTGGAGTTGGTCAAGGTACTGCTGCGGGACAAGCCGTCGAAGGTATCGCGAGACAACCCGAAGCAGAGGGTAAAATACGAGGTACTTTATTGCTCAGCCTGGCTTTTATGGAAGCTTTAACAATTTATGGACTGGTCGTGGCATTAGCACTTTTATTTGCAAATCCTTTTGTTTAGTTTCATCCTCGAAATAGAAATGGGAAATTCTTTTCTTTTTTTTTTTATCTCAGTCTTGGGTCTTGTCGCTTGCTTTTTCGAATTTTATCAAAATTGAACTCCTACAATTCATACCTTTCCATTATTCGTTGAGACAATACTCCGGGAAGGACTTATTTGAGGATGAGGAATTCAATTAGCGGATTCACTCGCCTTCTCCCCTTCTTAGTCCAAAGGAAACTCCTTTTTTTGTTTTTAGGAAGTGCTGCTACAAATGAGGCATTTCGCAATGGACATAAAGCCTGGGACCTAATACTAAGCAAATTCAGTATTTTCTTATTGGGTTGGGAACTTGAATTGAAATAAGAAAGAAATAGGAATTTCCAGAATTCCTATATTCTATATTGAATACTGATAAATGAAATCGAAATAAGTCAATAAAAAAATCAAATAAACAAAAAAAAATGGGGGGCAAAGTACTATAAGCTCTGGTCAAGTAGTACTATCTATAAGAGGAGATCATATGAAAAATGTAACCGATTCTTTCGTTTCCTTGGGTCACTGGTCATCCGCCGGGAGTTTCGGATTTAATACCGATATTTTAGCAACAAATCCAATAAATCTCAGTCTAGTACTTGGCGTATTGATCTTTTTTGGAAA